CTATTTTTCCATAGAAATGTGTTCGCTCAAGAAAGACTCCAGAAGATATTGATCGTAAATAAGAAGACTGTTTACGAAGAAACAGGAATAGATATTCGCATTCATGTACATAAGAATTATGTAGGAACCAAAAGAATCTTTTCTTTCTTTTTGAAAAGACGTAAATGGATTTCTTTGAAGTAATGAGACTATTCGAATTATGATATTCGTGGAAAAACAATCGCAAGAAATGCAAAGAAGAAACATCTTTGATCCAGCATTGAAGGATTTGAACCAAGATTTCTAGATGGATGGGATGGGGTATTAGTAGATCTGACACATAATTTAAATGGGATAATTTATCCTCTAAAAAGGGAAATATTGAATGAATAGATCGTAAATTCTGAGATTTTGGTATTCTTTTTTCTTCAAGGGAAGATACTAATCGCGACGAGAATGGAATTTCCAGAATGACTCCAAAACCTTCTGATACCATTTGAGAAGAAAAATGAGAAGAAAAAGAATTCTTGTGCCCCCAAAATCCATTTTTGTTAGAATCATTCACCGAAGAAATCAAAGATTTCTGTTGATACATTCGAGTAATTAAACGTTTCACAAGTACTAAACTAGATTTATTGTCATAACCGATAATTTCTACAGGTTCGTAAAAAATCAAACTATTGAAGCTATGATAATGAGCAAGTGAGTAAATATACTCCTGAAGGAGCAGCGGATATAGGAAGTTTTGTTGCCAAAATCTATCTTTTTTCAATCTAAATATCCTTGTAATTCTGCCATTGAAACACATTTCTACTATAACCAAAAAAGGGAGTCACTTCTTGTGTTATGAAATGATACATAGTGCAATACGGTCAGAACGGCGTATGCGTATGTTTTATGTAGTATATTGTTTATCTTATACTAAAATAGTATAACTTATAACTCTAATAAACTAGAATAATAATAGAATAAGAAGATTCTTATTCTATTATTCTAAGAAATAATTCTAAGAATATAGTCTAGTATTAATATATACTATGCACTGTCTATACTTTTACTTTAAATAATATATACTTTTATACTTTACTGTGATGTAAAAAAAATAAAGATAATCTAAGAAGTAAAAGATTATATAAAAGTAAGAACAAATAAAGAATATATACCCCGGAGACAGAGAGCCCAATCTACAGATCTTTTTCCTTTCCCTTTCTATCCAATTTGGTTTTATTTTCTTTGTTATTTTATTTTCCTTGTTAATATAACTAGAATAACAAGAAAAGAAAATAGAAAATAACAATAATAAAAAGAAGGGAAAGGGGTAAAAATCTTTTATTTTCGCAACCCAATCACTCTTTTGACTTTGGAAAAAATTCTTGTTTTATCACTATACTATTTCTTCTACACATCCGTCTCCAATCCATAATAAAGAATAATTAGGATTAATAAAAAAAAGAATCAATGGTCCACTCACAATTCACAAGAGAACCTTTTCCCACATCAGGCACTAATCTATTTTTAACGTATAATTAGTAATTTGATCGGGTAATCATTCAAATTAAGAAGGGAAGCTCGTTGCTTTTTTGTCTTACTCGAATTGGAACCATAAGGCTCTATCCATTTATTCACTAGACCCGAAATACTTTACTGAACTTAAAAATTTTTAGAAAAAGAAGAATTCTCGTTCTATTTCTATTATGAGTACTAGAAATATTCTTTTTCTATGATTAGATTATTCTTTTTGATATTTTTCTATTCTTTTTACGACATGCTTTTTTTTCCATTCATTACCTTTCAGGATCAGTCGCGGTCTTATAAACTCTACCAATAGTCTAGACGAATTCCTTCATCCAAATGTGTAAAAGATCATAGTCGCAATTAAAAGCCGAGTACTCTACCGTTGAGTTAGCAACCCGGATCAATATGAAGTGTAGATAAGATCGAAATAAAAAAAATCCAGCAAACCCATCATTTTGACTAAAGTGAAGGAAAGAGCCAATAGGGAATGGGGATAAAAAGATCTATTTATATACGATCAAATTATATTTGTTTGGGACACCATTGTCAATATGAATGGACTTTTTAGAAAAAAAGAAATTTCAAAAAATTCGATATAAATTTGTGTTGGATTAGCACAACATAAAGAAGAAATAAGAACTTTGAGCGGAAAAAAATAAGGAATAAGGAAAAGGTAGAGATAGAAAAGATAGCGGCTTTCTTTAATCAAATACAAGAAGAAAGATTACCCCCCTTATTGGGGGGTTCCACAACAAGAAGCAATAAAAAAAATAAGAAGAAAATAAGTATGAATAGAACAAGAAAAGAAGAAACTTTGAATAAAAAATTACGCTAAAGATAGGTACTAGTTACCCTATCCTTTTTTTATTCATGATTCTTGTTTTTCCTTTCTTTCTTTTTTATCAAAAGAAACTCGAAATTCTTTAAAGAATTCTGCCTTCCTTAAAATATCATAAACAGTTCCTGTGGGTTGAGCACCTTTTTCAAGGAAATATAAAATAGCAGGAACATTTGAATAAGTTTGATTCTTTATCGGATCATAAAAACCCACTTTTCGAAGATCTCTTCCTTCTCTTCGGGATCGAACATCAATTGCAACGATTCGATAGATGGCTTATTGGGATAGATGTAGATAAAAGATGCCCCCCTAGAAACGTATAGGAGGTTTTCTCCTCATACGGCTCAAGAAAAAATGATTCTAATTTCTATAATTTCTATTTCTATCTATCTATATAGATAGATAGAAATAGAAAGAGAAATGGATCCATAAAGAATTAGACTGTAATTTGAGCCTTTTTTCCTTCTTTACAGAAAAAAGAAATTTCATTTGTACTCCTAACTCAAGTTGGATAGTTTTGAAAGAGTTCGAAAGGAAATCTTTAGAATTTCTTGAGCTGTCTCTAACCTCTTTTTTTGTCTTCTTTCAGATCTCTTTTGTTTTACTCATTCTGATCCAATTGTTGAGACAATTGAAAATAGTGTTTCCTTGTTCCGGAATTTGTTGTCTTTGCTTTGCGCTTTGTCAAATCATTGGGTTTAGACATTACTTCAGTGATCCTTACTCCTTTTCAAAAAGGCAGCAACATACCTTTTGTTTTTTGTTCTTTCTATGGAAAAGGAAAAAATCATATGAAAGATTGATTCCTTTGTGATACACTCTTGATCGAAACAGTTTGAAGATTTCGACAAATTTTATTTTTTCATTTCAAACTTGTTCAAATTGTAACCTCTCCATTTATCTATATTTAGATATTGATGATATATTTACAAAGTTGGTCTAACTTATTGATTGTCACTAACCCTAGATTATTCCCCCGATAAATGAATCAATCATTTTTGCTCGAGCTCCATCATATGCTATACCTTTATATACCATTAGTATCTTTATTTAGCAACCCAAGACAAATGAAATTAGGTTCCTAGCAGAACAAACTATGTCGAGACAAGAGCATCTTCATTCGTATAGAAAATGGTGGATGTCAGAATCCACAGCCAATCATGTCCTTCAAGTCGCACGTTGCTTTCTACCACATCGTTTCAAACGAAGTTTTACCATAACATCCCTCTCATTTTATTTTAATTTGGAACCGTATGCAATTGATTCAATATGGAATCATGAATAGTCATTGGCTGAACCGATACATAATAATCTACACTTATCTATCACTTATCTATCCATAGATAGTCCGGAAAGGATTTTACTGAAATTTACCCCATATTTTCTCATATGAATAATATCACATTAAAAAAAAAAACAAATTAGAAACCTCAAAAAAAGCCTTTGACTTTACTTTCATTCAAATGAAAAATAAATCCCCATGAATGGATAAAAGTTTTTATCCACTTTAACTAAATACTATACTAACTAAATAGTATACTAAACTAAATATTTCATTGAAATATTCATAAATATTCAATTATAGAATAATAAGATTCTATTAAATAATATTCAAAATCAAAATATACAATATATATTCTTATGTAAGAATTATGTATTAGAAGTATTAGAAATTAAAATCTATTTCTAATTTCTAATATTCAAAATTTTGAATATTAAATATATTCAATTAAATCTATTAAAATATTAAATAAAAGAATTTTAATGAAATTCTAAATGAATATATTCTAATATGAATATATTCATTATGAAATATGAATTATAAATATTTTCTCATTTATTATTTATGAATTATAATTTTATGATTCTAATATTATGATTGACTTATTATTTACCATCTCCGATTGAATCTGATTTTCATTGAATTTGAAAAAGAGAGATAGTTTGAGAATAAAGTTTCTTTGTTTTCATTATTATGGAGTAGAAAAGTCTCGTGTAAGGTAAGATCAAAGAGAAGATCAGAATCCGAGGATTCTGATCTTTTCGCATCCATCTCCATCATATAAAACAAATAATCGTTAACGAAAGTAATCACGAATATTTCAGAATAAAATACTTTAGTAAAAAAGTAAAAAAAAAAAGATATGATTCTAAGAATCATTCTTAGAATTCAGATTGGATAACATTGTATCCAACATTAAACAGAAATTTGTTTAATGAAATTTCAATAGAGAAGAATCTTTCGTTTCTGATGCAAACGATCTGGGACGGAAGGATTCGAACCTCCGAATAACGGGACCAAAACCCGTTGCCTTACCGCTTGGCCACGCCCCATTTTTATTTGGTCTAAGAAAAACTAAGCTAAATATTGGTTATTCGTCAATAACCAACCAAAAGAAATATAGGACATGTTGTCGCTAGGATTCAACACAATAGATATAGAATCAAAAAGATTAATTGATCATTACTTAGAATTCAATTAAGATATTGTATGAAAATAGAATTCCTTGTATTCTTATTTGATTGTAGAATGTAAGGAAGGATTCTTGATTGGGGAGAAATCAAAGAAAAAGAAGAGTTTCTTTCTTTTATCTGCCTTTTTATTTTAAAATTTTCCTCAGAAAAACAACTCAATCCAATCTGATAATTTATTATCATTTAATTTAATTTGAATCTTTAAGAACAAGAAAAGAATATTTGTTATGTTTAATATCTTTAATTTAATCTGTATCTGTCTTAATTCTACCCTTTATTCGAGTAGTTTTTTCTTCGCCAAATTGCCCGAGGCTTATGCCTTTTTCAATCCAATCGTAGACGTTATGCCGGTTATCCCTTTATTCTTTTTTCTCTTAGCCTTTGTTTGGCAAGCTGCTGTAAGTTTTCGATAAAAATGGAATCTCTATTCAATTCATAATTTCTTCGATAAAAAAAAGATGAGATTTTTATTCTTAAAATAAAGATGATCTTTATCTTTAATCAGCTAATCAGCTTATTTCTTCTTTTGTTCTGACCTTTCCTTTATAAGATCCCATACAATACCTAATTATAGATATGGATATGGCAAGAAATCTTTGGTAACGAAAAAACACGAATATTATTACATTAGAAAGAAATTCGTGAAAATAAATTTCAAAAAAAACTTCCTTTTTTTTTTATTTTTAATCTTGAAAGCGTCATATCAAAATAGTGTATAGTGTGTGTCGTAAAATAGGTGATCTATTTCCTTAAAAAAAAATGATCTTATCTTGGAGATTTGTAATGCTTACTCTTAAACTATTCGTTTACACAGTAGTAATATTCTTTGTTTCTCTCTTCATCTTCGGATTCTTATCTAATGATCCGGGGCGTAATCCTGGGCGTGAAGAATAAAAAAAGAGATGAGATTCGTTTTTACTTTTTCCTTGATTTTTTCATAGGTAAATGTATAAATAAATGGAATAGATGCTAGATAAAGATAAAAGATTCATAAAAGAAAATAATCGAAATTTATTCCAATTCTAAAATCTCAAGTGATCAGGGGGGTCGGAGAGAGAGGGATTCGAACCCTCGGTACGAATAATTTGTACAACGGATTAGCAATCCGACGCTTTAGTCCACTCAGCCATCTCTCCCCATTCCAAATTGGAAATTTATCATGTGATTTAACACGTGAAGTCAAGATTGAGAACAATTTTGATTTTCCTTCAATGATTCGAAACAGATTTCTCCAATAGAAAAGAAAGAATACCTTACTTCTTTTATTTTGTACAAAAGGTTCATTTCCCCGGCCTGGTTAAGTATAAGTACTGGCCGGGCCAGTACTTCTTTTGTTCCAACAAATCAAAATTGTTATTGAAACAAGAAGATTCATTTTCATTGCCATTCCTAATTCTTAGAAATTCTTTAAGAAATTATCTATATCTAGATTAATATAGAATATTCTATAATTCTATATTAATATGATATCTTCTATATTGAAATATTCAATATTAGATATTTTTTGATATGATATTATATATATATTCTTACTATATTATAGTACCTTATTATAGTAATTCTAGTAAATTAGAGTATAAATTAGAATATTGAGTCTTTCTAGTAATATAGTACTAATATTTTTCGTCTTTCTTTTCTTATTCTTAAGTATAAAATTTGGAAATTTATTAATGAAAAACAAATTTCATTCTAAATGAAAGTTGAAGTTCAGTATTCTATTCATCTTAAGAATTAACTTAAGAAGTCTTGATAAGAAGGAAGTATTAAGAAAGAAAAGAAATAGATCTTATAAGATAAATAAGATTAATATAAAATAGAAAACACATATTTCGAAATTGAGACTCTAAATCATTTACTTGTTCAAAGCAAAGGACAAGCTTGAAAGTTTGAGGTCCGATTTACCCGAATTCAGAAAATAGGGCGGTTCAAGTGAAGGGAGGTTTCAAAAAAAAAATACTTATAACTTTAGTACACTATTTAAATTTGACTAAACTTTTTTCTATTCACCTATTTTTTTTTCAATTTTTAAATCCCGCGGAACAAAATACGTGTTAATGCTGGAATTTTCATGATTATGATGCTATCTTGACTGCGTCTGATTACATTTGTTGGACAAATGGTGCATTCATATCCAATAATGAATATGTAGCGGGTATAGTTTAGTGGTAAAAGTGTGATTCGTTCTATTAACAACTTAAATAGTTAAGGGGTCTTTCCATTTTTTTCATATTTCATATTCCGATCAAAAACTTTATTTCTTAAAAAGATTTAATACTTTACCCCTCAATAGGACATTTGAGGAAAGAATATACATTCTCACGATTTCTATCCAAAAGGCAATCAGAATTTTAATAAAAAAATTGGATTATGGAGTCGAGAAGCATAATTTTTTTGATTGGTTCAATTCTTCCAATTGAATGAGTATGAATAAAGGATCTATGGATGATAGTACAAAACTTTCAATCGTAACTAAATCTTCAATTTTTGCGCTGAAAAAGGGTGAGATTGAAGCCAAATAGCTAGAAAATGATGGTTTTGGTTTACTAGAACCCTCGGCTTCTTGTTTCAGCTCGGTAGAAACAAAATTATTTTCCTTAGGATCCCGCGAGTAGAAAAGAAATAGGGAACGAAGTAACTAGACTAGAGACTAGAAAGATTTGATAGAATCCCCCTCTTCTAGAGGGATCATCTAA